ACTCATGTGCCAGGAACCAGATTTGAACTGGTGACACGAGGATTTTCAGTCCTCTGCTCTACCAGCTGAGCTATCCCGACCATTCACGACACACCATCATCATTTTATTTTAATGTAGGACTTGGGTCTATGTCAATTAAAAAAATGAAAAAATATTACAAAGTAATATCCAAGCCCTGGTAGAAGTAATATCCAAGCCCTGGTAGAATTTCTTGTATCTTCAAAAAGAAAACTTTGTAAGTTTCAATACAGTACATCAATACAGTACAAATAATACAAATAATGATATAGATTGTTAATTATTTAAATTGAATACATTATTCAATTCAAAGATGCTCATTTATGCTCATTTGCATTGGTACACGCATTATATATATCACATACAAGGTTTATGATGTGATAAGAAAAAAGTTTCTGCTGAGATTCGTTTGTGAATATAGTAGAGTGAGAATGACTGAGAACTATAAGCAATTTTGAGTCACTAACAAAATGAGAAGATAAAAAATTAGGGAGGCAGCCCGGTCTTTTTGGGGATAGAGGGACTTGAACCCTCACGATTTATAAAGTCGACGGATTTTCCTCTTACTATAAATTTCTTTGTTGTCAATATTGACATGTAAAATGGGACTCTATCTTTATTCTTATCCGATTAAAAAATTCTAAAAAAAAAAAATTATCGGACTATTATGGAGTGAATGTTTTGAATCGATTCAAAATAAATTCTTTTTTTTTTATCATATTTATCATTTTTTTTTTTATCATATTTATCATATATTTTTTTTATCATATATATATAGATATAAAAAAATTATATAACCGGTTAGAGTCGTCATTAATCATTTTTAATCATTTGGCGACAGTATTTCAGTAAGTATACATCAGTAGGTACACATATGTATATAGGTTTATCTTTCATCTTTTCGGAAGTTTCGATGGAAGGATTCCTTTACTAACACAATGCAGCCAACTCCATTTGTTAGAACAGCTTCCATTGAGTCTCTGCACCTATCCTTTATTTATTCTCGCTTTCTGAAACCCTTGTTTGTTTTCAGAAAACGGGATTTGGCTCAGGATTGCCCATTTTTAATTCCAGGGTTTCTCTGAATTTGAAAGTTATCACTTGGTAGGTTTCCATACCAAGGCTCAATCCAATTAAGTCCGTAGCGTCTACCAATTTCGCCATATCCCCTTTTTTTTTGTGATGTAATTAGGATCACACACATCATGATGCCGTTTACCTTTTTGTTCATTTCCATTTCTATTATATTATGCTAGAACCGTTGAATTTATTAGATATCGATTCCTGTATTGAATATTGAATCGTGTATCGTGTTTTCTCCGATTTGATTTCGTATCTATCTTCTTTCATTTTTATTGGAGACCATAGTTAGTCCAACCACAAATTAAATATTCAATATAGATTTAAACATTCAATATAGATATATACCGCATAACATATATCTATTATAATATATATATTATATATATATACATGTCCCTATTTCTATAATTTCCTATCATTTTTAGTGTGCAATTTTGAATACTTGAACGGTCGATTCTTTCTTTTTTCCGAATGAAACCCTAGGAATGTTTCATTATGGTCTGGATTGCACTTTTCTCTTTGTATCTATCCCTTTCTTAGCTTAGGGCAGATCATAACAAAAAATGACAACGACAAAGGGCAATTTAGTATTATAAATTTCAAATTTCAGTAATAGCCATAACTAATCGAATATATATAATTAATCAATTAATAATTTCATTAATTTCTAATTCATTAATTTCTAATTATTTATTAATGAAATTTTTTCAAATTAATTATAAATATAAAAAAATATATAGAAATATAAATTTATGTACTAAAAATTTTTATTTTATTTTTATTTATTATAGTAAATAGCAAAAAACAATATTAAATATTGAATAGGAAAAAAATCCTAATCTCTAATTAAATATCTAATTAAATAAATTAAGATATTTATTATTGATAAACATATATTTGAGAAATAGATCTAAATTAATATATCAAAATAAAATCTTTTTAAAAATAAAATTAGATTTTCCATTTTTATTCGTTTCTATAGTTGAATTTTTCTACATTTATATCTATATCATATTTATTATGAAATAACTAAGAATAAACAGTTAAGATCTCAATAGCAGTAGTTTACTAAATTAGTATACGTGTACAATTTATGTTACGTGAGCCCGCTTAGCTCAGAGGTTAGAGCATCGCATTTGTAATGCGATGGTCATCGGTTCGATTCCGATAGCCGGCTTTTCTCCATTTTTTTTTTTTTTTTTCAAATTATTTTTTTTTTTTATATCTTTATTTATATAATAATAATAGAATTATATATAAATTATAAATACAATTATATATACAATTAAATACAATTAAGGTCCGACTATTGAATTCCTCTAATTATTCTTTGTAATACGTCAGTAAATTTCGCTTCATTTATCATATTTCAGTTTAGTTTTAATTTTGGTTTATTAA